AGGAAAAGTTTGATCTCTTTAAGAGATCTTAGGACACTTTTTTTCTTTTCCATAGAATGGAGAATCTCTCAATTCACTACCGAATCTAAGTAGTCAAAATAGAATAGAAAAATAAGTCAAAAGTGATATCAGGTACTTGAAACTTCCAAGTTGCGCAATGAATCTTTGATTCCGAATTTGGGGAATTCACCGATGTCCCAGTGGATAAATCGATTTTTTTCCGTCTATGTCGTCTATCTTTATGAGTGCTGTTTAGAATCACGGATCAATCAAGAACCTTTTTTCAATTGGAACTCATTCTGTCAATTGGTATTGATTGTGATTTTCTCTCGAAAAATGGAAATTTAGGTAAATGCTTTATCAGCATATGTAGAAAAAAACGTATCTCATTTAGCTTTTTCATGCTTACTCTAACTAGTTATTTTGGTTTTCTACTGGCTGCTTCAACTATAACGTCAGCTCTATTTATTGGTTTGAACAAAATACGACTTATTTGAATTTAATTAAATTGAGAAAAATCCCAATTTCTTTGATATTCAAAGTATTCTATGGTTCCTTTTCATGTTAATTGTCAATTTTGGGTCATTGAGATTGAGGGATAATTAAGATTACTATTTAGTAATAGATCTTATCTATTTTTTTATCTCCTCAAAGAAATCAAAATGATTGAAGTCTTTTTATTTGGAATCGTGTTAGGTCTAATTCCTATTACTTTGGCAGGATTATTTGTAACTGCATATTTACAATACAGACGTGGTGATCAGTTGGATTTTTAATTTCATTGAGTAACATTTCTTTTTTTGATTGACCTCCTCCAGATCCAGAGAGGAGGTCCAATTTGCTTTGGAATTCCATTTTTGTTATTCAACATAACAAAGAAGAAAATCACGCTCTGTAGGATTTGAACCTACGACATCGGGTTTTGGAGACCCGCGTTCTACCGAACTGAACTAAGAGCGCTTTCTTTTCATGGCAGAAGATAGAACTGGAAAGAAAAAGAGGATTACTTCTTGTTTTTGGACCCGGAAAAAATCCATATTGCATATGCATATTACATAGGCATATAATACGAGAAAATGAAAAATTATGTCTAATTTGAATCAACCTCATTTAATCAACCTCAATTATCAATTAATATATTAATGAACCCCTCGTTACTATCCATAGGGAAGTAATAGGTAGGGATGACAGGATTTGAACCTGCGACATTTTGTACCCAAAACAAACGCGCTACCAAGCTGCGCTACATCCCTTTTTCCAATTGTTGTACAGTTCCATTGTATAAAAGGCCTTTCTTGTTTTCCACATTCTTTTTTTTTCTTAAAAAAAAGAAAAGTTTCTTGCCATTTTCTTTCTTCTTTTTGGGTTCATATAATATATATATACAATATACCTGATATATACAATATACCTGAACACTCAAAATAGTTATTGGTAATACTCAGTAGGAAAGAGTCTATTATCTTTTTTTAAGGAGAAGAAAATCTCATCGACTAGTTCATTGTACATATATCTTAATCTAGCTGTTAAGTTAGGCATTTTGCGTAAAAATATCAAGTACGGGCGATCCTTAACTAGAGCATATGATCGATTGTATATATATTGTATATGTATTCCGATAAGGTATTACAATAAAGATAAGGTATTACAATAAAGAAATAAAGAAGGAGGATTTCCAATGCGAGATATCAAAACATATCTCTCTGTGGCACCTGTGCTAAGTACTCTATGGTTTGGGTCTTTAGCGGGTCTATTGATAGAAATTAATCGTTTATTCCCCGATGCCCTGTCATTTCCCTTTTTTTAATTCAAGTTATTTCATTGCCATTAGAATGAGAGAGAAGAAATAAAGAAAATTAGAGATACAAAAAATTGGGACAAATTTCTCCCATCCCCACCCTTTTTTTGGTTGTTTAGCATAGGAAGGGGAAAAAGAAGAAAATCCAAATGGATTGATTCTAATGTATTGATTTTCAGCATCGCATCACATCAAGGGGGTATAAGATCCTTTTTTGGAGAAGGGGGATGAGGGTCCAGGAATCATAGAATAAAGGCTACAAAAAGGAAATCCTGGAGTTGGGATAAGAATAATAAATGGTTAATTGTTAGAAAAAATTTTCTTATTGGAATATTCCATTAGAATGGAATATTTCATTATTGGTAACTTCCATTTCTTTTTTTCATTTTCTTTTCTTCTAAATGAGTTGAATTGATCCAATCCAAAGAAAGAGGGTTCATGGCGAAGAGTAAAGATGTCAGAGTAAGGGTGATTTTGGAATGTACCGGTTGTGCCCGAAAGGATACTAATAAAAAAGCGTCGGGAATTTCTAGATATATTACTCAAAAGAATCAACATAATACACCCAGTCGATTAGAATTGAGAAAATTTTGTCCTTATTGTTACAAGCATACAATTCATGGGGAAATTAAGAATAAGAAATAGATTGAATTCAACCGTAGGAGTAACCCCCCAAGAAAAAGAAGAGAGGCGAGGCGAGATATAATAAGAAATAACATATATATGGATTGGATATAATAGAATAGATATAATATCACAATACATAAAAAGAAAATCCTATTAGGATTTGATATTTTTATATTTTAGGAATAAGGAATAAACCATGAAGGAACTCAAGAAACCTTTTAAGAAATTCAGGAAACCTTTTAAGAAATTCAAGAAACCTTTTCGTGGGCGTAGGCGTTTGTCCCGAATTAGGCCGGGGGATCAAATTGATTATAGAAACATGAGTTTAATTACTCGATTTATTAGTCATCAGGGAAAAATATTATCTAGGCGAGTAAATCGATTGACCTTGAGACAACAACGATTAATTACTATCGCTATAAAACAAGCTCGTATTTTATCTTTGTTACCTTTTCTTAATAATGAGAAACAATTTGCGAGAGCAAGGGCGCTTTCTAGAAATCTTAGAAAAAATCCTGGAAATCCTAGAAAAAATCCTAGAAATCCTAGAAAGAAGAAGGGTCTTCAAACCAGAAAGAGATAGGTATACGCCTCAATTCACTCCAAATTGCAATCAGAACTCAGCATCAGATTGCTATTTTGTTCAAAAAAAGAGATAGTACCAATTGGGTTCTTGTGTTCTAAGAATTCTAAGAAAAAAAGGGGAAAGAAGAAAGAAATTTTTTTTTTTTTATTGAAACATGCTCGTTCATTCCTACAAAGTATTAATTCGTCATTTTTGATTCTATTTTCCCGGAGTTCATTCTCCGGGGAATTTTTTTTTTGACTCATTCCTCTATATGACATTTATAGAATTTCGAGAAGTTTCTAATATCTATTATTTCATTTTCAATTTGAATAAGTAATAAGCTATTATTTAATAAGAAGATAAGAAGTAATAAATAAGAAGATAAGAAGTAATAATTAATAGGAATTTGATTTACTTATTGGAAATCGGAGAAAGACAATTTTTGTTTAATATAGCTATTTGTGCAAGGATTTTACGATTAAGAAGTAATTGTTTCTCGTACATATCATGTATGAATCTACTATAGCTGGAGCATAGTTCATTCTCACGAGTTGCTGCATTTATACGAGTAATCCACAAAGAACGAAAATCCCTCTTTTTTCTGCCTCTATCCCGATGAGCGGAAGCCTGGGCTTTTATTTTTTGTTCAGTACCAGTTCGAGTAAGTCTTCCGTGAGCTCCTCGAAAGGTTGATGCAAAGAAACGCGTTTTGATTCGACGTCTCCGGGCTATATATCCTCGTTTCACTCTGGTCATTGAATCAAATGAAACTTTGATGAATAACGAATTCCTTTGTGTTCTTTCAGTCATTCCTTTCCCTTTTTATCTCTTGATTAATAACAAAACGTATTATCCCAATATATAAAATATAAATTCCAATGGCTTTTGCTTCTATGACCTTCCCAACCGCGATTTTTTATTTCAGGTATTTCATTATTTCTATTTCTTCACTTGGAAATAAGAAAAACTCTACCAATACTAAACTAAATATGAAAAAAAAAAAAAAAAATTGCGGGTTCCATCGTTTCTATGGTTACTTCTTAAACGGTGAGGTCCTCTCTATACACCGGAGCCCCATCTCTCATTTCATTAATATTATTGGTAACTTGTACAGTTCACACTTTTTAGCTCTACCCATAAATTATATAATAATAACCCCTTTCACAATAAGAGCTATCAATACAGTGACGGTATTTCATTATGAAAGTTGACTAGGTAGCTGACCCTCTTAGTCCGTTATTTCAAGAAATAGGAGCGGAATCCTTTTTCTTTTTAAATATCATTCATTTTCCCCGCTTAGTGTATAACCATTTTATTTGCTACCATGGGGAATTCCTTCTCGTCCCAAATCGAGACAATTGGGTTTGCACCAATGGAAACCATAAATTCCAAAAAGTATACAAGAAATCCTCATTTTTCCTTTCGAGAAAATCAATATTGTTTTTGTATTCTATCTATTGTATTGATTAATATTGGAAAAATTGTCTCGTTTGTTCGAGTTTATGATCTGAACGAGTCGCACATACACCCTAGTACATATTCCTCGACGCTGAGGGCATCCTCGAAGAGCGGGAGATTTCGTAACATTTCTGATTGGCTGTCTTGTCTTTCTAATAAGTTGTTTAATAGTTGGCATGTTGAATTGTATCTATTTTAGAATGGACTGGTTTAGATCGATCTTAACCTGTCGATTCGAAATTATTTCCATTCAATTGAACGAGAATTTTTTATGCATAGAAAATAGCCGATTCTGGAAAATTTTATGTTTTTGAATTAGTTTTAGTTTTAGTTAATTTATGCAAAATCGGGTCCAGTCCTATAGAATCAATAATGCCATAATCTAGGGCTTCTGTTGGTGTCATAAACCTATCCCTTTTCATGTCTTGGCGTATAACCTGCGGGGACCGTCCTGTTAGTTGTGCGTAAACCTCTATGATCATCTCGTAAATCTTCGTTACGTCCTCCGTATCCATGGATATCCCCTCTGGGTTTGCCTTATAATAGGCACTAGCAGGTTGATGCATCATAACCCTGATAATATAACATCATGAACGGTTCTTCTATCTGGTAAGCTCGTAAGAAGAAACAAAAGATAGAACTGAACAGCCGTACAGGCATTTTTGATGCATACGGCTCCACAATAGAATTTCCTTTTCCTTTCTTTCCAGCGCCCTCCTCCCTTCTTTCCTGCTTTCCATTGGCTTTCTTTCTTTTTTCCTTCTTTCCATTGACTTTGTTTCCATCGACTTCTTTCCTTTCCTATTTCCTTCTTTCCTTCTTTCCATTGACTTTTTTTCTTTCCATTGAATAAAAAACAAAGAGAAAATAGACAAAAAGAATAGATTCGATTCAGATTTCAGATTGTTGAATAGTCCATTTACCGTCCTTCTTTTCGTATTCCTTTCTTAGGAATTCAAAAAATACTACGAAGGTTCTGTTGCTTTCTATATTTATTTGTGATTTCGTTTTAGCAATCCCAAGGTTTTTTTTATCTGGAAGAAAAAAATTCTTTTTTCATTTTATTACTCTTTCTTTTTTATTACTCTTTCTTTTTTTTTTACTCTCTCTTTCTTTTATAATAGAAAGAAATATCCGTATCGGAAAGAAACTTTTAGTGTGTAAAAAAAAAAGGGGTTTGTGACGCTGGAATGGGTCTATGATATATAGAATATCAAAATAAAAGGGCCAGATAGGAAATCATCTTTGTTTCATACTACTATTTCGATATGTAATCTTGTGTTATAAAAAAACAAAAAATGTTTGTTCATATCGAACTTAAAGTGCCATGCTATTATTACGTATGATTCATATTGAACATAGCTATTGAATATGGAGAAGGCATAGTCTTATTTTTTTTTTTCAAATAAAAAAAAGAAAGAAAAAGCGCCTTGGCGCCAAGCGTGAGGGAATGCCATGCGTCCGGTAATTTCTCCCCCTATCAGAATGAAGCATGCCATTGAAGCGGCTACCCCTATGCAGATTGTATATACAGGCGGTATTACATATTGGATAGCGTCATGGACAGCTAATCCTGATAGTACGTAACCCCCGGGGGAGTTTATAAACATAAATTGATCCCTAGTAGGATCCTCTAGATTAAGATATATCATAAGACCAACAATTTGATTTGCGAGCTCTTCCTCAACTTCTTTTCCTAAGAAAAGGAATCTCTCTCGATAAAGTCGGTTGATTAGGATTAAATTATATCCCTTAGAAACCGTACATGCACCTTTGGGTGCATACGGCTCAAAAGCATTTTGAATAATCAATGTGTTGGTTCCAGCCCTCTTTCTTTTTGTAACAGTTTTTTTTTTTTTGTTTTTCTAATGAATAATGAATGGGCTTGTTCTTCTATTTTGTTTTTCAAGAAGGATGAGTTTTTGCCACTTTCTCTCTCATCTCAAAAAAACGAAATTTACTGAACTTTTTGAATGAATCTTTCATTGATGTATTATTTCATCAAGGTTCCAATTTTGATGTGATTTTCTTGTTCCTAAAAGGGCCCTTTCCATTTTTTAGGTTCACGTTCTACTCCGAGTAAAGATCGCCCCGATTCCTATTTGCACATATAGGACAAATGGTATCAGTACTACTCACCTCTTTTTGCTAAGACTTAGTTTTTTCAACCCCTTTCGTGTCTTCCGCCAAATTCTTCTATATTCTATATTCCATATATTATTTAGTACTACTTCATCGATTGGCAGTTTGAGATAACTTAACTCTTATGGTAGAACAATCATTTTGAATACAAGCGGTAGTTGTATACATATTAGCAATTTGGTATTTTCTGAACGGAGCCTGGATACTTTATTTTATTGTGGCAAGTCAACCATAAATCCTTCTACTTTCAATTACTAAAAAGAAACGGATCTGATTCTACTTCGCGCTCCGAATTATTGATGGTTCAATCAATCTTTCTTGGGCGAAACATAATATATCTCGATCGGGGGGGGGGGGAGAATGGGTGACTACCATATGACCCAATATGTCTGACAAGTCGCACTATAAGTCAACCCAAGTAGCTTCTTCGTCTCCGGGAATCTGGAAAGGTACTTTTGGAACACCAACGGGCATAAAATTAAAAAATAGAGTATATTGCTTTACTTTAATTTGGAAACGTAAGGATGAATTGATTGTTTTCCTAATTTTGATTTTCTTTCTGTTTATCCTATTTTCTATAGGAAAAGATTTATACACTTGTTCAAAAAAAAAAAATAAGACCAATCCCCCATTGCGTATTGCTACTTATCGGGTATAGAATAGATCTGCTTCTATTTGTTCCTACGAAAAGAATTATTATTTCGAAAGGAAGAGGATAAATATTAACCCTTGCCCATAGATAACCTACCGAAAGGGGTTAGGTTAGGTACTTAGGTACAATCATATATACAATCATATACATATCTATATATTACGTATATATTATTATGTATATGTAACGTATATATTATTATATTATGTATATATTTATATATTCTATTATGTATATGTTTTGATGTCTATTATG